AATGAAGTGCCTGACTAAAGGGCTATTTTGATAGAATAGATCATGCTAAATTAGCCTTTATTATATTTGATAGAATTTAACTACCACCTTTAACATCAAAAATTAAAATACATCATATACTTAAATATAAAAAAAGGTAAGCTAAAAAAGCTAATGAGTTCATACCTCATCTATAAAGGTTTTAACCCTTTTCTTTTTAATAAATTTTAAAATTTGAAAATTATTGTTTTTAACTAGATTATTAATAAGAATTATAATTACTATTTCAGCATTCTCATGACTTAATATATGATTAGGATTAGAAATTAATATGTTATCAATTATTCCATTAATAACCTCAACAAAAAATATATATTCCACAGAATCCTCCTTAAAATATTTTATTGTACAAGCAATAGCATCCTCACTATTGCTGCTAACTATTATTTTAATATCAATAAAATTAATAAATATTAATTTTATAATAATAATAAATTCAGCCCTACTAATTAAACTAGGAGCTGCCCCATTTCATTTTTGATTCCCAGAAGTTATAGAAGGTCAAATATGATCAATATGTTTTATCTTACTAACAGCCCAGAAAATTTCCCCATTAATATTAATTAATTATAATATAAATTTATCCTATTTTATGATTATTATTATTATTATAAATATATTAATTAGAGCTTTTATAGGATTAAACCAAATTAGAATACGGAAAATTCTAACCTTTTCATCAATTAATCATATTGGTTGAATAATCGCATCAATTATATTTATAAAAATTATCTGATTATTTTATTTTATAGTCTATGTAGTCATTTTAATCAATATTACCTATTTACTAAACTTCTTAAAAATTTATTATATTAAACAAATTATTAAAATTAATTTCCCCATTAATTTTAAAATAATTTTTATATTTAATTTTTTTAGTTTAGGGGGATTACCCCCATTCATTGGATTTCTTCCTAAATGATTAACAATTCAAATAATAATAAATAATAACTTATATTTAATTATAACAATTATAGTTATATTAACCCTTTTAACATTATTTTATTATTTACGACTAATAATATCAAGACTAATATTTTCTAAATTTAATTATTATTCTTATTTTATATTAAATAATTATATTATTTATTTAAACATTATTAGAATATTATTTTTACCATTAACTTTCCTAATTTTTATAATATAAGGATTTAAGTTAATAAAACTTATAGCCTTCAAAGCTAAGAATAAAGTCTTCTTTAAGCCTTAGGTTTCTCCTCCTTTAAATTTGCAATTTAATATCATTTATTGACTATAAGACTAGTAAAAGAATACAATTCATTAATAAATTTACAATTTATCGCTTATTATCAGCCATTTTATCGAATAAATGATTATTTTCTACTAATCACAAAGATATTGGCACATTATATTTCATTTTTGGGGCTTGATCAGGAATAGTAGGAACCTCCTTAAGAATACTTATTCGAACTGAACTAGGAACCCCCGGATCACTTATTGGTGATGATCAAATTTATAATGTTATTGTTACAGCCCATGCTTTCATTATAATTTTTTTTATGGTTATACCAATTGTAATTGGTGGGTTTGGTAATTGATTAATTCCATTAATACTAGGTGCTCCCGATATGGCTTTTCCTCGAATAAATAATATAAGATTTTGATTGCTCCCTCCATCATTAACTTTATTATTATTTAGAAGAATAGTAGAAAGAGGTGCAGGAACTGGTTGAACCGTTTATCCCCCCCTATCTTCTAATATTGCTCATAGAGGATCCTCAGTTGATTTAGCTATTTTTAGATTACATTTAGCAGGAATTTCATCAATTCTAGGAGCAGTTAATTTTATTTCAACAATTATTAATATACGTAGAATTGGAATAACATTTGACCGAATACCCTTATTTGCCTGATCTGTTAATATTACTGCTATTTTATTACTTCTATCCTTACCTGTTCTTGCCGGAGCAATCACTATACTTTTAACAGATCGAAATTTAAATACTTCATTTTTTGACCCCGCAGGTGGGGGGGATCCGATTCTTTATCAACATTTATTTTGATTTTTTGGGCACCCTGAAGTATATATTTTAATTTTACCCGGATTTGGACTTATTTCACACATTATTAGCCAAGAGAGAAATAAAAAAGAAGCCTTTGGAACATTAGGAATAATTTATGCTATATTAGCAATTGGATTATTAGGATTTATTGTATGAGCCCACCATATATTTACTATTGGAATAGATGTTGATACTCGTGCTTACTTTACTTCTGCAACAATAATTATTGCTGTCCCTACAGGAATTAAAATTTTTAGTTGATTGGCAACTCTCCACGGAACTCAAATTAATTATTCTCCATCAATATTATGAGCTTTAGGGTTTGTATTTTTATTTACAGTTGGAGGATTAACCGGAGTAGTATTAGCTAACTCCTCTATTGATATTATTTTACATGATACTTATTATGTTGTAGCTCATTTTCACTATGTTTTATCAATAGGAGCAGTATTTGCAATTATAGCTGGAATTATACATTGAATACCCTTATTAACAGGAATAACATTAAATAACAGTTTATTAAAAATACAATTCCTATCAATATTTATTGGAGTTAATGTTACATTTTTCCCCCAACATTTTCTTGGATTAGCAGGAATACCTCGACGATACTCTGACTACCCTGATGCTTATACAGCCTGAAATTTAGTATCTAGTATTGGATCAATTATTTCAATAATTAGAATTTTATTTTTCTTGTTTATTGTTTGAGAAAGATTTGCAACTAATCGAAAAAGACTTTCACCCCTAAGTTTAAATTCTTCTCTTGAATGAATGCAGCTAATACCCCCATCTGAACATAGTTATTCTGAATTACCAGCACTAACTAATTAGATTCTAATATGGCAGAATAGTGCAATGGATTTAAACCCCATTAATAAAGTAACCTTTTTTTAGGTGATAACATGAAAAACATTAATATTACAAGATAGTGCTTCACCGTTAATAGAACAGCTTATATTCTTTCACGATCATGCTTTAATAATTTTAATTATAATTACTATTTTAGTCGGATATATAATAATTAGGATTTTCTTTAATAAATTTAACTATCGCTATTTACTAGAAGGTCAAATAATTGAAATTATTTGAACAATTATACCTGCAATTATTTTAATTTTTATTGCTTTACCATCCCTACGGCTACTTTATTTACTTGATGAAATTAATAACCCTTCAATTACTATTAAAACAATTGGACATCAGTGATATTGATCATATGAATATACTGACTTTTCAAATATTGAATTTGATGCATATATAATCCCTTTAAATGAAATAAAATTATATAATTTTCGTTTATTAGATGTAGACAATCGAATATCAATTCCGTACAATTCTCAAATCCGTTTATTAGTAACATCTAGAGATGTAATTCATTCCTGAACTATCCCTTCACTCAATATTAAAATTGATGCAACCCCCGGACGTCTTAATCAAGTAAGAATATTCACTAACCGAACAGGAATTTATTTCGGTCAATGCTCAGAAATTTGTGGGGCAAATCATAGATTTATACCGATTGTTCTAGAAAGAATTTCTCCTAATATATTTATAAATTGAATTTCTAAAATATCAGAAATTTCATTAGATGGCTGAAAGTAAGCACTGGTCTCTTAAACCATTTTATAGTATTTAACAATTACTTCTAATGAAAAATTTAGTTAAATATATAACATTAGTTTGTCAAACTAAAATTATCATAAAAAATAATTTTTTATCCCTCAAATATCCCCTATAAATTGACTTACTTTATTTACTATATTTTTAATTTGTTTTATACTATTTAATTCATTAAATTATTTTAACTTTTTATACTTTCCTAAAATAAAAAATTTTAAAAATTTAAATAAATTAATTAATTGAAAATGATAACAAATTTATTTTCATCATTTGATCCTTCAACAATTTTAAATTTTTCTTTAAACTGAATAAGAACATTTATAGGATTTATATTTATCCCAATAATTTATTGATTAATTCCATCCCGATGAAATTATTTATGAATTAATATTATTAATACATTAAATAATGAATTTAAAGTTTTAATAAATTCACCTTATAAAGGAACAACATTAATTTTTATTAGACTATTTTCTATAATTTTATTTAATAATTTCTTAGGATTATTCCCCTATATTTTTACAAGATCAAGACATTTAATTATAACCCTTACATTATCATTACCTTTATGATTATCTTTTATATTATATGGTTGAATTAATAATACAAATCATATATTTGCCCATTTAGTGCCACAAGGCGCCCCTAATTTACTTTTACCATTTATAGTCTGTATTGAAACAATTAGAAACATTATTCGACCTGGGACATTAGCAGTTCGATTAACTGCAAATATAATTGCAGGGCATCTTCTTTTAACCTTATTAGGAAATACCGGCCCCAATATAAATTTTATAATAATTAATATTCTTATTTTTATTCAAATTTTATTATTAATTTTAGAAGCAGCCGTAGCTATAATTCAATCATATGTCTTTACTGTATTAAGAACATTATACTCAAGAGAAGTAATTTATGCATTCACATAAAAATCACCCATTTCATATAGTTGATGTTAGCCCATGACCTTTATTAGGAGCTTTAAGAGCAATAATAATAATAATTGGTCTAATTAAATGATTTCATACTTTTAATTCATCATTATTTATTTTAGGAATAATTAATACAATAATAATTATATACCAATGATGACGTGATATTATTCGAGAAGGAACCTTTCAAGGATTACACACTTATACTGTAACAATAGGGCTTCGATGGGGTATAATTTTATTTATTACATCAGAAATCTTTTTTTTTATTAGATTTTTCTGAGGATTTTTCCATAGAAGATTATCCCCTAATATTGAACTAGGAATAATATGACCGCCTAAAGGAATTATTCCGTTTAATCCAATACAAATTCCATTATTAAATACATTAATTTTATTAACATCAGGATTAACCGTAACCTGAGCTCATCATAGACTTATTGAAAATAATTATAATCAAACTACCCAAGCACTAATAGTAACAGTATTACTAGGAGTTTATTTTAGAATCCTACAAGGATACGAATATATAGAAGCCCCATTCTGCATCTCTGATGCTGTATATGGATCATCATTTTTTATAGCTACTGGATTTCATGGACTTCATGTTATTATTGGAACCACATTTTTACTAGTTTGTTTAATTCGGCATATTAATGCCCATTTTTCAAATATTCATCATTTTGGATTCGAGGCAGCTGCCTGATATTGACACTTCGTTGATGTAGTATGATTATTTTTATATATCTCTATTTATTGGTGAGGTAGTTATTTATATAGTATAAAAATTATAATTGATTTCCAATCAAAAGATCTAAATAATAGTATAAATAATAATTATAATATTAGTAACAATTTTTATCTTATTTATATTATCAACTATTATAATATTAATATCTAATATTATTTCAAAAAAAACATTTATAGACCGAGAAAAAAATAGCCCCTTTGAATGTGGATTTGACCCAAAAAATTCCCCACGTTTACCATTTTCCCTTCATTTTTTTTTAATTGCAATTATTTTCCTAATTTTTGATATTGAATTAACCTTACTTATTCCATTTATTATAACTATAAAAATAATTAACTTATATCAATTTTCTTATATTCTAGTATTTTTTATTATTATTTTATTAATTGGCTTATTTCATGAATGAAATCAAGGAGCTTTAAATTGAATTAATTAGGATAATAGTTAAGCATAACATTTAATTTGCAATTAAAAAGTATTGGTATCAATTTATCTTAAATAAGAAACAATAAATTGTATTTAGTTTCGACCTAACCCTAGTCTTTAAGGCCTTATTTAATTGAAACCAAATAGAGGTAAATCATTGTTAATGATAAAATTGAATAAAATTCCAATTAAAGAAATAAGAACGCCAAGAAAGAACTTCTAATTCATTTCTTTAACGATGAAACTTCGTTATTATTTCTATTTATATAGTTTAAAAAAAACCTTATATTTTCATTATAAAATTAGAACTATTCTTATAAATATTTAAAGATTAATTAATCACCGTAGCATCTTCAAAGCTAAACTCTTTTTAAGCTATTTAAATATAAAAGTAACAATAAAATAATTATTCAAACAATAATTAAAACTAAATAAATCTTTAAATTATTTCTAAATAAAAATTGATAATAAATAGAATAAAATTTAAATTTATTAAATAAATTTTGACTGCCTAAATATTCAAATCATCCCTGATCAAGATTTTTATAAAATTTTATACCAACCCCTAAAAAATACTTATTTATATAAACAGATAACATAGGTATATTTCATATATTAGAAAAAAATAATGATCTGTTTAATATTTTTAAAGATTTAATATCATAATTTAATCTTATTTTTGATAATTCATATCCAATAAATAAACCAACTAAAATTACCAATAAAGTTATAAATTTTATTACAAAAGGTAAACAAATAAAATAAGGTTCCTGAATAATTAATCATATTAATATTCTACCCCCAATATTAATTATTAAAACTAACATTATTATACTTTTTAATATAATAAACCTAGACTCTAATAGTATATTTAAAGATAAAAAATTAAACCCTCCAATTATTCTATAATATATTAATCGAATAGTATATATTATAGTTAAACCTGTTGATAAATAAAATAATACATAAACATAAATATTAATATAATTTATTCTGATAAATTCTAAAATTAAATCCTTAGAATAAAATCCTGCTAAAAATGGAAATCCACATAATGATAAATTCGAAATATTAAAGATTACACAAGTAATAGGTAATTGAATAATTATATTTCCTATATATCGAATATCTTGACAATTTATTAACCTATGAATTATGTTCCCAGCACATATAAATAAAGTTGCCTTAAATAAAGCATGAGTTAATAAATGATAAAAAGATAAATTAATATCCCCTATTGATAAAATTCTAATCATTAACCCTAATTGACTTAATGTTGATAAAGCAATAATTTTTTTCAAATCAAATTCATAATTAGCGCCTAATCCTGCTATAAATATTGTTATAATACCAATAAATAATAATAATAATAATAATATTCTATTTAAACAATTATAAAACCGAATTAATAAATAAACCCCAGCTGTAACTAAAGTTGAAGAATGAACTAAAGAAGAAACAGGAGTAGGAGCAGCTATTGCCGCAGGCAATCAAGATGAAAAAGGAATTTGAGCTCTTTTCGTTATAGCTGCCAATACTACTATTAATGAAATAATATTTATAAAAATATCATTTTTTATGAATTCTAAATAAAATATAAAATTTCATCTGCCATAATTTAATATCCAAGAAATACTTATTAATAATATAACATCACCAATCCGATTTGTTATTGCAGTAATTATGCCAGCATTGGCTGATTTAATATTTTGATAGTAAATCACTAAACAGTAAGAAACTAATCCTAATCCATCTCATCCTAATAAAATTCTCACTAAATTAGGCCTAATAATTAATAATATTATAGATATAACAAATATAAAAATAATTAAAATAAATCGAGATAAATTTATATCCCCTAATATATACTCCTTTCTATAATATATAACTATTGAAGAAATAAATAATACAAATCTTATAAATAAAAATGATATTCAATCAAATAATAAAACTATTTCAAAAGAAGTATAATTTAACCTTAATATTTCTAACTCTAAAAAATAACAATAATCTTTTATTAAAAATAATAGACTTGAAATAAATAAAATTACCCTACAAAAAATAAATATAAAAAAATAAATAATACAAATAGAAATTATTTAAAACATATCAAAGTATCATTGACCCCACAAATCAATATTTTTATTAAACTATTTAAATAAATTCAAACTAATAAATCTCTTTTTAAAATTAAAATATTTAAAGGAAATCAATGTAAAAATAACAATAAAAATTCTCGAATTGACCCTAAAGAAAAAGAATAAACCCCAGAATAAAATTTACCATGTTGACTATAAGAGTATAAAAATAAAGAATACCCTGCACTTAAAAATGATATAATCATTAATATAATTATTAAAATTTTACTTCAACTAATCAAAGATCTTAATAATATAATTTCTCTTAATAAATTAAGAGATGGAGGTGCCGCTATACTTGAAGAACAAAGTAAAAATCATCATAAACTTATACTAGGCATCAAATTAATTATTCCCTTATTTAAAAATAAACTTCGACTCATAACCCGCTCATAAGAAATATTAACTAAACAAAACATACCAGATGAACATAATCCATGAGCAATTATTATAATTAATGCCCCAATTAACCCCCAATAATTTATTGTTATAACTCCCCTAATAACTAATCTTATATGAGCTACAGATGAATAAGCAATTAAAGATTTTATATCTCTTTGACGTAAACAAATTAAAGAAATTAAACACCCCCCAATTATAGAATTTAATATTCATAAATAATTAAATTTTATACCAATAACTTGAAATATTGCTATTAAACGAATTATACCATACCCACCTAATTTTAATATAATTCCAGCTAAAATTATTGAACCTCTAATAGGGGCTTCAACATGAGCTTTAGGAAGTCAAAGATGAAAAAAATATATGGGAAATTTAACTAAAAATACAATATTAAATCTTAAATACATATAATAATTAGTTAAATAAATATTTATTAAATTAAAATCTAATCTTTGATAACATTTATAAAAATTAAAAATTCCAACTAATATAGGCAATGATGCTAATAAAGTATAAAATAATAAATAAATTCCTGCCTGAATTCGTTCTGGTTGATACCCTCACCCTAAAATTAAAATTAATGTAGGAATTAAACTTATCTCAAAAAATATATAAAATATAAATAAATTTAAAGTAGAAAAAGTTATAATTAAAGTTAATAGCAAAATATTAATTACCATAAGAAATAATTTAAAATTTATTATAGTTTTTATTTTATTTCTTGCTAAAATTATTAAAGAACAAATTCAAATACTTAATAAAATTATAAAAAACCCTATTAAATCAATACCAAACCTAAACCTAATTATCGAATAATAATTTATTCAATTAAAATTCAAAATAAAAATTAATATAAAATAAAAATATAATAATTGATTAAATCAAAATAAATTAAAATTTAAAGGAATCATAAAAATTATAATTATAATTAATTTTATCATAATATATTAAATCTTTGATAATAATCATTACTATGAGTACGAATGATTGAAACTAAAACAGCTAATCCTAAAACCCCCTCTCTTACAACTATAATTATAAAAATTATTATAAAATATATCTCAAAATCATAATTAATCAGTAAAAAAAATAAAGCTAAGAATAAAGCCATTATTACAAATTCTAGCCTTAATAATATTATTAAAAAATGTTTACATATAACACAAAATATAATTAATCCAACAAAAAATATAATAATGAACATAAAAATAATTAAAATAAGTTTTAATAATTTAATAAAAATATTGATTTTGTAATTCAAAAATAAGCCTAGTCTTTTAAAACTTCAGAAAAAAATTATTTATTTATCTTTAATCTCCAAAATTAAAATTTTATTTAAACTATTTTCTGCATTATTATTTTATTAATTTTAATAACAAATTTTACTATTATATTTCTTTTAGTTAAGCACCCTATTTCTATGGGAGTTATCTTATTAATTCAGACATTATTAACAACAATATTAATAAATTCATTAATTATAAATCCCTGATTTTCTTATATCATATTATTAGTAATAATCGGAGGATTATTAATTTTATTTATTTATATAACTAGATTAATAGCTAATGAAAAATTTAAATTTAATCTATATATCATAATAATAAATTTAATAATATTACCATTAATATTCTATAATAAATTTGATTATTTAATTATTTTAAATATTAAAAATTTTTATAAATTTGATTGAATATTAATAAGTAACTTCAATAAATTTTTTATATTTCCCTCAATTATTATAATAATTATTATAATTTTATACTTATTAATAGTACTAATTGCAGTAGTAAAAATTTCTAATTTTATAGCCGGACCTTTACGTCAAAAATTTTAATGAAAATACCAATTCGATTAATTTCACCCATCACCAAAATCATCAATAATTCTTTAATTGATCTCCCATCCCCTTCCAATATCTCAATTTGATGAAATTTTGGAAGATTATTAGGATTATGTCTAATAATCCAAATTATTACGGGAATTTTTTTAGCAATACATTATACCCCAAATATTGATATAGCATTTAATAGAATTATCCATATTTGTCGAGATGTTAATAACGGCTGATTACTACGAACACTACATGCTAATGGGGCAAGATTTTTTTTTATTTGCATTTATATACATATTGGGCGAGGTATATATTATAATAGCTATAATTTAATACATACTTGATTAACAGGAGTATTAATTCTTTTTATTACAATAGCTACCGCTTTCCTAGGCTACGTTTTACCTTGAGGGCAAATATCATTTTGAGGTGCAACAGTAATTACTAATTTATTATCTGCTATCCCATATTTAGGTATAACTATTGTCCAATGATTATGAGGAGGTTTCGCAGTAGATAATGCAACTTTAACTCGATTTTTCGCACTACATTTCCTTTTACCATTTATTATTAGAGCCATAGTAATAATCCATTTATTATTTCTACACCAAACAGGATCTAATAATCCGTTAGGTAATAATAGAAACATTGATAAAGTTCCATTTCACCCCTATTTTTCATATAAAGATTTGCAAGGATATTTAATTATACTATTTATTCTTATATTTATTACTTTAAGAAATCCCTACATATTAGGAGACCCTGATAATTTTATCCCTGCTAACCCACTATCTACTCCAGTCCATATTCAGCCTGAGTGATACTTCCTATTTGCATATGCTATTTTACGATCTATCCCCAATAAATTAGGCGGAGTAATCGCATTAGTGTTATCAATTGCTATTTTATTTATTTTACCATTCATTAATAAAATAAAAATTCAAAGTTCTCAATTTTACCCAATTAATAAAATTTTATTTTGAATAATATTAACAATAATTATTTTATTAACATGAATTGGAGCACGCCCAGTTGAAGATCCTTATATTATAGTAGGACAAATCTTAACTATTCTATATTTTTTATATTATTTAATTAACCCTATTTTGTTAAAAATTTGAGATAAATTAATTTTTGATTAATTAATGAACTTGTATAAGTGTATATTTTGAAAATATAAAAAAGAGAATATCTCTATTAATTTTCTACTAATCAATATTAACTATAGATTAACAATAAAACAATATACCATAAAACCAAAATAAAACAAAAACAAATTTAAAGAAATTGGTAAAAACCTTTTTCAAGCTAAATATATTAATTTATCATACCGATAACGAGGCAAAGTCCCACGAACTCAAATTCAAAAAAATGATAAAAAAACTAATTTAATAAAAAATATTAATGATCATATATTTGCCCCTATAAATAATAATACACATATCATTCTTATAAATAAAATTCTAGCATATTCAGCTAAAAAAATTAATGCAAATCCCCCACCTCTATATTCAACATTAAATCCTGAAACTAATTCTGACTCTCCCTCAGCAAAATCAAAAGGAGTTCGATTAGTTTCAGCCAACCTTGAAATTACCCATATTAAACATAAAGGAAAAGTAAAAAAAACCAATCATAAATATTTTTGAATTAAATAAAAATCAAATATTTTTAATCTTAAAATTAAAAATAAATATGATATTAAAATTAAAAATAATCTTACCTCATAAGAAATAGTTTGAGCTACAGAACGTAATCTCCCCAATAAAGAATAATTAGAATTTGAAGATCAACCTGCAATTATAATAGTATAAACTCTAAGACTTGAACAGCATAAAAAAAATAAAATTCTTATATTAAAATTAAGTAACTCAGAAAAAAAAGGCATACAAATTCATAAAACCAAAGCTAAAAATAAATTTAAAATAGGAGAAATATAATATAAATTAATATTAGATATCAAAGGATACATATTTTCTTTTCTAAATAACTTAATAGCATCAGAAAACGGTTGAATTAATCCTAATAATCCAACCTTATTAGGACCTTTACGAATTTGAATATACCCTAATACCTTACGTTCTAACAAAGTTAAAAATGCCACTCCCACTAAAACTATAATAATTAAAATTAAAATTCTTACCATTATTCTTAAATAATCATTAAATATCAAGTATTATTTGTATAAAATACATAATTAAATTCTAAATTTAATGCACTATTCTGCCAAAATAACAGTCCAAATTAATAAATATTACTAATAACTGGTCCTTTCGTACTGAATTATTAAATTTTATTAAAGATAGAAACCAACCTGGCTCACGCCGGTCTAAACTCAGATCATGTAAAATTTTAAAGGTCGAACAGACCTAACTGCTTAGTTTCTTCACCAAACTTTAATTTTAATCCAACATCGAGGTCGCAATCTTTCTTTTCGATATGAACTCTTTAAGAAAATTACGCTGTTATCCCTTAGGTAATTTAATCTTTTAATCATAATTTTATGGATCATTTATTCATAAATTAATGTTAATATAAAAAAAAAGTTATTTATATTTTTCTATCGCCCCAACAAAATATTTACTTAAAACATATTATTAATATACATATATACATTTATACTTACAAATAAATATATAAACTCTAAAGGGTCTTCTCGTCTTTTAATTTTATTTAAGCTTTTTAACTTAAAAATAAAATTCTAATCAAATAAAATAGAGACAGTAATTTTCTCGTCAAATCATTCATACAAGCTTTCAATTAAAAAACTAATTATTATGCTACCTTTGTACAGTCAATATACTGCAGCCATTTAAATTATCAGTGGGCAGATTAGACTTTAAATTATACTCAAAAAGACATGTTTTTATTAAACAGGCGAAAAATATATTTGCCGAATTCCTTTATTTTACATTTTAAATTTATTTTTTTAAATATAAATATATACTAATATTATCATTATACCTAAAAATTTTTAATTAAATATTAATATTATATAAATAATATAAAAACTAATAAATTTATTTTTATTCCTAAATTAATTATAACATATTAAAAAAGATAAAAATTTCTAATTCTACTTTTATTTTTATAAATAAAATTTTATATAAATTTTTATTTTAGCTTATCCTAAAATAAATAAATACTCCCTCTAAAATTAACATATAAAATTGCAAATTAATTATTAAAACATTAAAATTTAATTTTTTTCTATAATAACCAGATAAATTAAAACTCGAATAACATTTCATTTCTATTAAATTATTCTTAATAATTATTTCACATTAAAAATAATAATTTAATATCTCTTTTTAATTCGGGAAAATTATTATTTATAATTTTTATTTAATAATCCCTGATACACAAGGTACTAATTATATTATTCTTTTAAATATTTAACTAAATTTTCTTTACAATACTAATTAACTATAATTATTATATATTGTTCAATTTAATTAATAAATATATATATATTTTTTTTAAAAACAATAAATAATTTTATAAATTCAAATTAAATTGAATTAACAATTTTCTTTTTAATGTAAGTAAAAAGCTTTAAAAAGCTTTAATTTGTCATTCTAGATACACTTTCCAGTAAATCTACTATGTTACGACTTATTTCATTTTAAATGAAAGTGACGGGCAATATGTACATATTTTAGAGCTTAATCATATTTATAATAAAAATATTACTTTCAAATCCGTTTTAATTATAATTTTAAATTATAAAACCAAAATTAAAATTAATGTAACCCATTAATTCTTAATTATACACTATATCTTGATCTGATTTTTTTTAAATTAATAAATTTTAAATATTTAATTTCTCCTAAAAAATTTAACTACAACGATATACAAATTTATAAATTAAGTTATTTTATTCGTGGAATATCAACTTATATTAACAGATTCCTCTGAAAAGACTAAAATACCGCCAAATTTTTTAAATTTAGAGAATTTAACTGTTACTAATTTAATATTAATTTACATTTTAATAATAGGGTATCTAATCCTAGTTTTTCATAAAATTTAATAATTAATTTCTTTTAATAAAAATATAAACATTTAAAATTTTACTTAATAAATATACCTTTAAATTTTAACAACAAATTTATTATAAATTAAAAAATATTAATTGCTTAATTTGTATAACCGCAACTGCTGGCACAAATTTTGTTTAAACTATTATATATTTCTAATTCTAAAATTATTTAATAATTAATTTTAATTACTACTAATTTAACTTTTAGAATAAAATTAATATGTAAAAAATAAATAAATTAATATTCTAAGCTAGAATAAAACTTTATATATAACAACTTTTTATTAAACTGGTATATTATATACCCCTAATATTAATTATTTCCACTATAAAATTAATAAAAATATAAATAATAAATTTAGCCCCTAATAACATTAATTATTACCTAAAATAAAATTAAAAATAATTAAATTTTATACCTAAATTTAATAATAATAATAATTCAGACTCATATAAATTTTCTTAAAATTTAAATTTTTAACCTTATAGAATAATCAAGAATTACAAAATTAAACTAAAACAATAAAAGTATCAAAATTCCGTTTCTGACCGCCTAAATAATCAAGAATTACAAAATAAAACTAAAACAATAAAAATATCAAAATTCCGTTTCTGACCCCTTAAATAATCAAGAATTATAAAATAAAACTAAAATAATAAAAATATCAAAATTCCGTTTCTGACCGCCTAAATAATCAAGAATTACAAAATAAACCTAAAATAAAAAGAACATCAAAATTCCGTTTCTGACCGCCTAAATAATCAAGAATTACAAAATAAAACTAAGACATCCCCTCTTAATTTTAAAATAATAATTACTTTTTTTATGTCCAATTAAATTTAAACTCCTCAATTTAAACTTTAAAGAAAATTCATAAAATAATCATAAAATCATCAAAATTATTGCAAAAAAATAATTAATTAATAAAATAATCATAAATCATCAAAATTATTACAAAAAAAATAACTATATAAAATAAAAAATTTTAAAAAACCTATATAATTAAAATAACAAAATAATTATTTTTTATGCCCAATTAAACTTAAACCCCTCAATTTAAATTTTAAAAAAAATTAATAAAATAATCATAAATCATCAAAATTATTGTAAAAAAAAATCAATAATATAAAATATAAAATTTTAAAAAACCTATATAATTAAAATAGCAAAATAATTATCTTTTATGCCCAATTAAACTTAAACCCCTCAATTTAAATTTTTAAAAAAATTCATAAAATAATCATAAATCATCAAAATTATTACAAAAAAAAAATCAATAATATAAAATATAAAATTTTAAAAAACCTATATAATTAAAATAACAAAATAATTATCTTTTATGCCCAATTAAACTTAAACCCCTCAATTTAAATTTTTAAAAAAAATTCATAAAATAATCATAAATCATCAAAATTATTACAAAAAAAATAACTATATAAAATAAAAAATTTTAAAAAAATTTATATAATTAAAATAACAAAATAATTATCTTTTATGCCCAATTAAACTTAAACCCCTCAATTTAAATTTTAAAAAAAATTCATAAAATAATCATAAATCATCAAAATTATTACAAAAAAAAATAATTATATAAAATAAAAAATTTTAAATATTTATATAATTAAAATAGCAAAATAATTATCTTTTATGCCCAATTAAACTTAAACCCCTCAATTTAAATTTAAAAAAAAATTAATAAAATAATCATAAATCATCAAAATTATTGTAAAAAAAAATAATAATGAATATAAAATATAATTAAAAATTAACATAAAAAATAATATAATTATCGATATTAATAAATATTCAAAATAATAATAAATTTATAAAAAAAATTATTAAAAACTTTAAAAAATTTTATTAAATACATAAAAAAATAATTATTAAATTTATATAAAATTTAATCATTCTAAAGAAAATAATAAAACAATTAATATTAAACCCTATATTCCTATCAATATTTAAATTTAATTGGATATAAAAATTAATTAATAAAATTCAAAATAATTATTCAATTAGCTTAAATAATAAATAAATTTATATGAAATTATTTTGCCCTCAATTTAATCAACGAAAAATTTTAATTTTAATAAAATTTTAAGCTTTAAAGGCAATTCCAAACTAACAAAAAAATCAATGATTAAAATTTTTTAAAAATTTCCCCATGCTAGAATAAAACTTTATTAATAATATCTTTTTATTAAACATATAAATATTAATATTCCCCAATTTTAATAATTTATAATTATAACCCAAGTAAGTATTTATAAACTAAAATAACAATATTGCCTATAAAACATGTTATAAATTCCTATAAATAAATTAATTCTATTTAATTAACTACATGAAAATATAAAACAATCAAACACTTATATAATATATATATAAATTAAATATTTTCTATCTTTTTCAAAATTTTCAAAAAACCCAATATCGATTTCCAAATTTGATAAAAAATGGCCAAATTTTGTAAAAAATGGCCATTTTTCAAAATTTGAATTCCAGGAAAAAATTTGGATTTAATTAATTATTTTAAAATTAACTATTATTAATAACAAAATAATTATTTTTTATCCTAAAATCTTATTGTATCTATAAAACTTATAAAATTAAAATTTTGAAAATTTTGGCTTTCTAAATAACTTCTTAGATAAATTAGTAATATTAAATTCTATAAAAATACTAGACTATAAAATAAGGACCTTTTTTTTTTTACATTAAATATTGGATTAATTATAAATTATCTAATATACAATAATAACCTCGAATATTAATTTTTATTTTCATATTCTATATAAAAATTATTATTAAAATGTTATTATACTAAATAATTTTAACTTTATTTAAATATAAAAATATTTTATAATTAATATATATAACAATTTAATATATTAATAATTAATAATATTTATTAATTAATAAATATTTAGATCTATTAAATATTAAAAAATTTATTAATATAATACTATCTATATTTATTATTAATTTAATTAAATATTTATTTATTTAAAAATTATTAAAAATTTATAAGAATATATTAAATTTTAAATGAATTAATATATTATTTAAAATTAATAGTAATATTAAAGTTTAAATAATTCATTCTTTTATTTTTTTTTTTAAATTCATTGAATTTACTTGTTTATAATTAACTTTTATAGATTATTTAAATTTTATAGATATTTTAAATTTAAATAAATAATTATATATTAATATTTATATTATATAATTAAAATTTATTATTATTGATTAATAAATTTTATTGAACTTTTTTTTTTTAGACAAAAATTTTTTTATATAATAAGATTACTTTACAAACTATTAAATCATATTAAAATTATTAATTTTAAAGCGAAAAAAAAAAAAAAAAGTTAATTTTATTTCACCTTTTTTATTCCCAAATTTTATTAAATAGCTATGTTTAAAAAATAAATAATCTAATTAAAGTTTT